TGAAATCTTTTTTGCATAAAAAAAAAAACAATCCGATTATGAGTTGTGAAGCAATAAAAGTATGCGGATAAATGGAAGGGTGAAAGAAAGAGAGAAAAAGAATATGAATGATATATGATTCCAATATGTAATATGTAAGGTCTATGGGTCATCTCATAAAAGGTAGTGTAATAAAGCATTAAGACTGATGGATTCATAATTAGATGAATCTGTTCATAGAACAAAAAAGCCAAGAGCCCCGAGACAATAAAGACTGAGAAGATTGACTCAAAAACAAATTTTATTACGGGCTCCATTGTAGAATTAAGACCTAACCATTAATCGAGAGGCGATGGGAACGAGGGAACCCGTGAATACATAATATTCTATTGAAAACGAATCCTAATAATTCATTGGGTAGGATGGCGGAAGGAACCCAAGACCAATCCATTTATTATGAGAGGTCGGTCCATGGGTTAACTAACCCGAGAACCGAAACCCATATAAAAAGAGTAAATATTCGCCCGCGAACGTTTCCATTTTATTAGATTTCTAAATTTGGGGTCGATCAACTATAATAATAGATAAAAAAAGAAAAGGCAAAACAAAATAAAGATTTGTTATAACCTTATAATAAAATAATAAAAGAAAAAATAACAAAACGAGATTATATTATCTATAATTTTTGAGAAAACTATAATAAAAAAAATTATTCTATTCTTCTAGAATCTATAAAGAGTTGAGTTTTCTATCAAAAGAAGATATACAAATTTCTAATTTCGAATAGATTGATTAAATGAAATCTCAAAGAATCCCATAATTCAATCTATTATTCAGTAAATACATGTATATTTTTTTGAATCGTTTCATTCGCGAGGAGCTGGATGAGAAGAAACTCTCATGTCCGGTTCTGTAGTAGAGATGGAATTGAGAAATAACCATCAACTATAACCCCAAAAGAACCAGATTTCGTAAACACCATAGAGGAAGAATGAAAGGAATATCTTATCGAGGCAATCGGATTTGCTTCGGTAGATACGCTATTCAGGCACTTGAACCCGCTTGGATCACATCTAGACAAATCGAAGCGGGACGAAGGGCAATGACACGAAATGCACGACGCGGCGGAAAAATATGGGTACGTATATTTCCAGACAAACCCGTTACACTAAGACCCACAGAAACACGTATGGGTTCAGGGAAAGGATCCCCCGAATATTGGGTAGCTGTTGTTAAACCAGGTAGAATACTTTATGAAATAAGTGGAGTAGCTGAAAATATAGCCAGAAAAGCTATTTCAATAGCGGCATCCAAAATGCCTATACGAACCCAATTCATTACTTCGGGATAGAAATGTAGAATCAAAGGACAGCGGTCTTTGTTTGAGATGAAAAAAAAACAATTGCAGATTTCTTTTTTTTTGGAAAAACAATATTTCTTTTTTTTTTTTACTTCGCCCTTTGCATTGAAAGAAAAGATTCCAAAATAATATGATTCAACCTCAAACCCTTTTGAATGTAGCAGATAACAGCGGAGCCCGAGAATTGATGTGTATTCGAATCATAGGGGCTAGTAATCGACGATATGCTCATATTGGTGACGTTATTGTTGCTGTAATCAAGAAAGCCGTCCCAAATACACCTCTAGAAAGATCAGAAGTGATCAGAGCTGTAATTGTACGTACTTGTAAAGAACTCAAACGAGAAAACGGTATGATAATACGATATGATGACAATGCTGCGGTTGTTATTGATCAAGAAGGAAATCCAAAAGGAACTAGAATTTTTGGTGCGATTGCCCGAGAATTGAGACAGTTAAATTTCACTAAAATAATTTCATTAGCACCTGAAGTATTATAAGATGAGACCGTGAGATAGTTATAGTATTTGAATGAAATTAATTAGTAGATTGTGTATCACGTATATACCTTTTTAAATTCATAACTATTTAATAAAAAAGACTGTTGATTAGATCAAAATTTAAAGTAACCAATAATTTTCGTTTATCATGGGTAAGGACACTATTGCTAACATAATAACCTCTATTCGCAATGCTGACATGAATAGAAAAGGAATGGTTCGAATACCATCTACTAACATCACCGAAAACATTGTTAAAATACTTTTACGAGAAGGTTTTATTGAAAACGTACGGAAACATCGGGAAAGCAACAAGGATTTTTGGGTTTTAACCCTACGACATAGAAGAAATAGGAAAGGACCATATAAAACGATTTTAAATTTAAAACGGATCAGTCGACCTGGTCTCCGAATATATTCTAACTATCAACAAATTCCTAGAATTTTAGGCGGAATGGGCATTGTAATTCTTTCTACTTCTCGGGGTATAATCACAGACCGAGAAGCTCGACTACAGGGAATCGGCGGCGAAATTTTGTGTTATATATGGTAATCTTTATGATATTCGAATTATACACAGAACTTCCCTATTTGTAAAAAAAAAAAAGAGAAGAGGTAGGTTTCTAATACCACTCCCCCTTCATTAATTGATACTTTGAAAGATGTTTCATCTGGAATGAAAGAACAAAAAAGGAGTTCTGAAGGTTTAATTACTGAATCACTTACCAATGGTATGTTTTGGGTTTGTTTAGATAATGAGGATCCAATTCTAGGTTACGTTTCAGGAAGGATTCGACATAGTTTTATCCATATACTAGGTCATAGAGAGTCAAACTTTCAGTAAGTTGTTACGATTCAACCAGAACCAAAGGGCGTATAATTTAGAGACTACGAAACAAAGGATTAGGTGAAGTAGTCTTTTCACGGGCAATATTCTTTTTTTGTAGGGATACAATTCGAAATAGCAAATTTAAAGAAACTTATTTTCTTCCAATAAGTAGATTCGGAATTAAGGTAAGGAATGACAAATATGAAAATAAGGGCCTCCATTCGGAAAATTTGTGAAAAATGTCGCCTGATCCGTAGGCGGAGACGAATTATGGTAATTTGTTCCAATCCGAGACATAAACAAAGACAAGGATAATCTTTATAAAAAAAGGACCCCTAAAGGCCACCCACAATATACACATAAAAATCAATTAAAGGATCCGTTTTGACATGAAATGGATATATCCATATATCTCTGACTTAGATTTATGAGATGGTAAAATATGGCAAAACCCATACCAAGAATCGGTTCACGTAGAAATGGACGTATTAGCTCACGTAAAAGTACGCGTAGAATACCAAAGGGCGTTATTCATGTTCAAGCAAGTTTCAACAATACAATTGTGACTGTTACAGATGTACGGGGTCGGGTAATTTCTTGGTCCTCCGCCGGTACGTGTGGATTCAAAGGTACAAGAAGAGGGACACCATTTGCCGCTCAAACCGCAGCAGGAAATGCTATTCGGGCAGTAGTGGATCAAGGTATGCAACGAGCCGAAGTTATGATAAAGGGCCCTGGTCTCGGAAGAGATGCAGCATTAAGAGCTATCCGTAGAAGCGGTATACTATTAAGTTTCATACGGGATGTAACCCCTATGCCACATAATGGCTGTAGGCCCCCTAAAAAACGACGTGTGTAAAAATAAACATTGAAGATAAATTTCAAGAGAAATAAATAATTCAATGATTTGATCAAAAAATATTACTATGGTTCGAGAGAAAATAAGAGTATTGACTCGGACACTAAAGTGGAAGTGTGTTGAATCAAGAGCAGACAGTAAGCGTCTTTATTATGGACGCTTTATTCTGTCTCCACTTATGAAGGGGCAAGCAGATACTATAGGCATTGCGATGCGAAAAGCTTTACTTGGAGAAATAGAGGGAACATGTATCACACGTGCAAAATCTGAAAAAATCCCACATGAATACTCTACCATAGTCGGTATTCAAGAATCAGTACATGAAATTTTAATGAATTTGAAAGAAATTGTATTGAGAAGTAATCTGTATGGAACTCGTGATGCGTCTATTTGTGTCAAGGGTCCTGGCTGCGTAACTGCTCAAGACATCATCTTACCACCTTCGGTGGAAATCGTTGATAATACGCAGCATATAGCTAACCTAACGGAACCAATTAATTTGTGTATTGAATTAAAGATCGAGAGGAATCGCGGATATCGTATACAAACGCCAAATAATTTTCAAGACGCAAGTTATCCTATAGATGCTATATTCATGCCTGTTCGAAATGCGAATCATAGTATTCATTCTTATGTAAATGGGAATGAAAAACAAGAGATACTTTTTCTCGAAATATGGACCAATGGAAGTTTAACTCCTAAAGAAGCACTTCATGAAGCCTCTCGGAATTTGATTGATTTATTTATTCCTTTTTTACATGCGGAAGAAGAAAAAGAAAACTTCCATTTAAAAAACAATAAACAGAAAGTTACTTTACCCCTTTTTACTTTTCATGAGAAATTGGCTAAACTAAGGAAAAAGAAAAAAGAAATAGCATTAAAATATATTTTTATTGACCAATCAGAATTGCCTCCTAGGATCTATAATTGCCTCAAAAGGTCCAATATACATACATTATTTGACCTTTTGAATAATAGTCCAGACGAACTTATGAAAATAAAACATTTTCGCATAGAAGACGTAAAACATATATTAGACATTCTCGAAATGGAAAAGAATTTTGCATAAATTTGAAATCCATTGGATTTTTTTGTAGAAAAACTTTATAAAAAAAAAACAAAAATGAAGTTTGAATCTTTAACAGAATCCGTATACTCAAAATAAATCAAAAATTTCATTAAATAAATATGTGTATCTAGGGGTAATTCACTTTGAAGCAACTATTCCCTAGATACACACGTCGTGATATTTTAGTGATATTTTATTTATTTCACAATTGAATCAATTTAAAAAAGACCTAAAGTTAGGGATTTATCAATCGGTAATGTTGCTCCAATACCCAACCAAAGGGCTACTGCGGTACCAATCAAAAAGACGGTTGTCGCTACTGGACGACGAAATGGATTTTGGAATTTATTGACATTCTCCAAAAACGGTACAGTTAATAATCCCGCCGGTACAGAAACCATTAAA